AGAAGTAGAAAACAAAAAAAAACTATAGATATGTTAAAATCGCAGTTAAATATTATTCGAAATCGAATAAAACATTACTATAAATATAAAAAAGGAATATGTTAGGTGATATGTGATTTTTTATATTAATTGGTCAAGATCGAGGAAAGAATACACCTAATTGAAATTTTATAATTCGAAAAAAAACGAGTAATTAAATAAAGTATACAAAGATTGAGAATAAAGTATACAAAGATTGAGAAACGAAATTTTTTTAAATTTTTTAAAAATTTTCTATTTAGTTTTTTTAAAATTAGAAAAATTGACGAATATTATTGAGGGATATTGAAGTTCTTACTAGATTTCAAAAAAAAAGGAAAAATAAGTAGAACATGAATAAAAAGATTGATACATAAGATGAATAAAAGAAAAGATAAGAAGAGATACGCCCCCCCCCTAGATATTTAATACCTTCCCCTATAAAGAAACTCATAACACCCATTCCATTCGTAATTCCATCAATTATGCGTCTATCAAAAAAATGAGTTACTTCTGACAATTCCCTTGTCCCTCCCGTTAACGTTGTTGTATAAAAAGCATCTATGTAAGCACGATTATATGACCAATTATATATGAAATTTTTAATTTTATCACAAAGAGTTCTTTTAGAATCTAGTTTACCAATTAAATTAATTAATTCCAAGTTTTGAAAAGATGAATAAACAGGTTTGTAGATAAAAAGCGCGAAAAATATTCCGAAATAGGCTATACTGACTGAAAAAATAGTATCTTGCCAAAATTCAGCCCAATCCGAATAATTTTTTAAATTTTGATGCAAAAGATTTATAGACGGCGTTAACCATTTCGATAATATATCCAAACCCCTTCCAGCTTTATTGAAAGAAATTCCTATCACTCCAACAAACAAAGCAAATAAAATCAATAGAAGTAGGCAAAATAAGATAATATTATCTGATTCGTAAGGATATAAAAAAATATTTTTATTGTAAAAATGATTAACTGTAATAAAAGGTCGTGTCATTTTTCTTACATTCTCGTCGTGATATGTCTTCTTTTTCTTTGAAGAAAAAGAAGACATATCATTACTATTCATTCTTAATAGGGTTCCTAAAACAACACTTTTGTTAATAAGTTTCGAGCATCCTTTGCCCCATAGGGAGATTGAGTCGAATGGAATTCTTTTTCTGCTACTATAATTCTGAAAATAAGCGTTGAAATGCCCTTCAAAAGTAAGTAAATAGATCCGAAACATATAAAATGAAGTTAATCCTGCTGTCAACCAAGCTATTATTCCGAAAATTGGTGAATATAACCAACTATCATTAAGAATCTCATCCTTAGACCAAAAACAAGCAAGGGGTGGAATACCACAAAGAGAAATTGTACCGAATAAAAAAGAAATTTTTGTAATTGGTAAGTGTTTTGTTAAACCCCCCATCAGAACTAGATTCTGACTTTTTTCAGGAGAATATCCAACAACTGTTTCCATTGAATGAATAACTGCCCCAGATGCTAAGAACAATAATGCTTTTGAATAAGCATGAGTAATTAAATGGAATAAAGCAGTTCGATAAGACCCCATACCAAGAGCTAAGATGATATATCCCAATTGAGACATTGTAGAATAGGCTAAACCCTTTTTAATATCTTTTTGAGCAATAGCTAAAGTAGCTCCTAAAAAAACGGTTATTATACCAATGAAAGAAATAAAATTCATTACATAAGGTATGACTATGAAAAGAGGAAGAAGTCGAGCTACAAGAAAAATACCTGCTGCTACCATGGTAGCAGCATGGATAAGAGCTGAAATAGGAGTAGGTCCCTCCATGGCATCAGGTAACCATACATGAAAAGGAAATTGTGCAGATTTAGCCGCCGCACCAGTAAATAATAGAATGGCACACAAAATAACAAATAAAACATTGATCTCATTATTATAAATCAAGTTATTGAATATTTCAAAGAAATCCCTAAATTCGAAACTTCCTATTGTCCAATAAAAACCTAAAATTCCTAATAAGAACCCAAAATCTCCGATTCGATTAGTTATAAACGCTTTTTGACAAGCATTTGCGGCAACAGGCCGTGTAAACCAAAACCCGATTAATAAATACGAACACATTCCAACTAATTCCCAGAAAATATAAATTTCTATTAAATTAGAGCTTATAACTAATCCCAACATGGAAGCACTGAAAAAACTCATATAAGCAAAAAATCGCAAATATCCTTGATCATGAGACAGATAATTGTCACTATAAATAAGAACCAAAACTGCAACACTAGTAATTAGTACTAACATAATAGAAGTAAGTGGATCGATCAAATATCCAAATTCAAAAGAAAAATCATTATTGATAATCCAAGACCACATATATTGATAGATAGAACTGTTATTTATTTCCTGAATAGACAGATCAATTGACAGAATCATGACTATACTTAACAATAAAACGCTTTGAAAAGCCCACATACGACGAAGGTTTTTAGTTGCCCTCGGGAAAAGAAGAAGGCCCGCTCCTATTAACACAGGAATGGAAAGTGGAAGAAAAGGTATGATCCACGCATATTGATATGTATGTTCCATAAAAAAACTTTTTATTTTAAATTATTTTCAATTCACCAGATCTTAGCTTTTTCAAAAAGGTTAATAAAAAAGTGATGACTTAGTTATAAAAAGTTATAACATAAGAAATTTAGAAAGATGCCAAATAAATAAAATGACAAATTAATTTTAATATTATTACAGTGTACACTAATTTAGTATAATTATATATAATTCTAGTAAATTGGTGTACATTTCAATAAAAAAGATAAAAAAAACTTTGTTTTCTAATTAGAATTTTGCTAACTTTTTTTTTTAGAAAATTTTTAAAAAATTTAAAAAAATTTCGTTTCTCAATCTTTGTATACTTTATTCTCAATCTTTGTATACTTTATTTAATTACTCGTTTTTTTTCGAATTATAAAATTTCAATTAGGTGTATTCTTTCCTCGATCTTGACCAATTAATATAAAAAATCACATATCACCTAACATATTCCTTTTTTATATTTATAGTAATGTTTTATTCGATTTCGAATAATATTTAACTGCGATTTTAACATATCTATAGTTTTTTTTTGTTTTCTACTTCTTTTTATAAAGAGAATGCTATTTAAAAAACAAATAGATAATGAATAGTAAAGAAAAGAATGATTCTTTTTGAATAATAGATGTCTTTCACATCCAACTCGAATAATGAGTAACCTCTGTATTTTAAAATGGGAGTTCCAAAAAAACGTACTTCTATCTCAAAAAAGCGTATTCGTAAAAATATTTGGAAACGGAAAGGATATTGGGCAGCCTTAAAAGCTTTTTCATTGGGGAAATCTCTTTCGACCGGAAATTCAAAAAGTTTTTGTGTGGGACAAAAAAATTCGACCGAAAATGCAAAAGGTTTTGGTGTGCGACAAAGAACTAAGTAATCAAAAGTTGTAATAATCTGAATCGACTTGACTCAAAAAGTTGAAACTTTTCGAATTTCATTTCGAATAGAAAATGCGAAATTTCCATTACCTACTGGTTTGGACTAATCAATATGAAATTCAATTCTCCTCGCTCTTATGATTTGGAGAATAAGAACTCTTCTGTTTACTGAATTCTAAAATAAAAACTTTTCTTCGAAAAAAGAATAAACAGAAGATACAAGAAGAAAAGTTTTTATTTTTTCTCTATTTCTCGAAAAGAGCAGATATAAGATCTTTAGTTAAAATTAATGAATCGTTGAAACTAATTGATTAAGTTTCAAACTTTTTGTCATTTTCTGAATTATTATTTCTCTGAATTACTATTTATTTCTCTGAATTACTATATAGATACTGCTCTATATCTCTCGCTTTCAACCCAATCTATAAAAGTTGTTAATCGGGATATGAACTATGAAAAATGTGTCAAATTATAATGATTCAAAATAGATCCTATTTTATGATCGTTGAGAAAATGCATTTTTTTATTTCATATTTTTGAAATCCGATAAATGAGAAATGAATCATTAAAAAATGAGAATGAGAAAGGACATTTCTTTTAGTTCTATCCCTGGATAGGGGGTAGAACTATCCAGTTACAACAATTCAATTCCAGAAGATCATAAACTACACGAAAGGTTGAAGTTAAGTAAAAGGGATACCCTATAAACGAAAATAATGAACCTTCAAATCCCTATGAATTATTATTCATCAATTTGAATCTTTCCTAAAAAATACTAGATTTAGTTTACTTCTTCAATCTGGACGATTGAATATGAATAGGATATTATCCGTTTTAGCAGCAAGCCGCCATGGTGAAATTGGTAGACACGCTGCTCTTAGGAAGCAGTGCTAGAGCATCTCGGTTCGAGTCCGAGTGGCGGCATGCCATCTTCTAAAAAAGATAGAATAGATCCTATAATGAATTCAATTTATCATTTGTATCCCGTAATTAAGGGATTCCTTTATTTATATTTTTTTTTATGATATTTTTAACTTTCGAACATATATTAACTCATATTTCTTTTTCAATCGTTTCAATTGTAATTACAATTCATTTAATAACCTTATTAGTCGATGAAATCGTAAAACTATACGATTCGTCAGAGAAGGGCCTGATAGCTACTTTTTTCTGTATAACAGGATTATTAGTCACTCGTTGGATTTATTCGGGGCATTTCCCATTAAGTAATTTATATGAATCACTAATCTTCCTTTCATGGACTTTCTCCATTATTCATATCGTTCCGTATTTCAAAAAAAAAATTTATTTCAGTGCAATAACCGCGCCAAGTGTTATTTTTACACAAGGCTTTACTACTTCGGGTCTTTTAACTGAAATACATCAATCCGCAATATTAGTACCTGCTCTCCAATCCGAGTGGTTAATAATGCACGTAAGTATGATGGTATTGGCTTATGCAGCTCTCTTATGCGGATCATTAGTATCAGTAGCCCTTCTAGTCATTACATTTCGAAAAGACATAAAGATTT